TAGGCATTAAAATTTGGATATTTTTGGATGAGAAATAAAATAATAGAACCCCGATAGAAGAAAAAACGAAAACCGTTTCATTGTTTTTATCTTAAAAAAAAAAATAAGTCATTCTAATTCTTAATTCTATAGGGTTGAATAAAAATTTCATTTATCTTTTGGAAGAATTGCTATGCTTAGTGTGCGACTCGTTGGTTTTTCTTTAGGGTTGGGATTAAAAAAACAATAAACATACCGGCGGGGTCCCTAACTAATAACAACTAGAGAACTAATAACCAGCTCATTGCTTCGTATTATCGAGATCCGAGAAATCCGTCACTATATGCAGTCACTATATGATTGACACTTCATATAGTTGTAGCAACTACATTATTGATTTCTATCAAATAAAATGGATTTCTATCAAATAAAAAAAGAAAACGCAATCTAATTATGTATTGTGAATCACAATAGAATAGAAGAATGCCGATAAATGGAAAGGTGAGAGAAAGATATCAGTAAAATATCAATGATATAGGATTCCAATATGTATGGCCTACGAATCATCTCATAAAAAAAGAAAAAGCAGTGTAAGAAAGCATTAAATTCCATTTATATGGATAAAAATTCGATCAATCATCCAGTTCATAGGATAGGAGAACTCAAATAAATAGAGAGCCTAAAGTCAATAGAGACTGGGAAGATTGACTCGGAAATGAATTTCATTAACATTGAAAGCTCCACTGCATAATTCAGGCCTAGCCATTAATAGAGAAGCAGTGGGAACGACGGAACCTGTGACTGCAGAGGATTTATTTGTAAATAGAATCCTAATGATTCATTGGGTGGGATGGCGAAACCAACCGGGAGCCAATTCATTTTTCTGCGAGGTCGTGGATTTACCTTACGAATGAGGCGTAAAAAAGAGTTAATATTCGCCCGCGAAGAATAGCTTATTGGATTGCCCTATTTTTTGTTCGGCCGAGCCAATTCGATAAAAGGTTAAAACAAACAAAACAAGGATTCGGTATAAAAATGAAAGAGATTATTCTATAAATCGAACCAGACGTCTTATAAAAGTCTATGTCTATCTGTATGTACATACAGACTCTCTATTTTCAGATGTATAACAAATAAAAAAATGCAAGATTTTAAGTAAATCAATAAATAGCAGGATTTAGCGTCTTATTGATTAAATAGAAGAAATACAATCGAGCATTTTGCTCGCGAGGAGCTGGATGAGAAGAAACTCTCATGTCCAGTTCTGCAGTAGGGATGGGGTTGGAAAAATACCCGTCAACTATAACCCAAAAAGAACCAGATTCCGTAAACAACATAGAGGAAGGATGAAGGGAATATCTTATCGAGGCAATCGTATTTGTTTCGGTAGATACGCTCTTCAAGCACTTGAATCCGCTTGGATTACATCTAGGCAAATAGAAGCAGGCCGACGGGCTATGGCACGGTATGCGCGTCGCGGGGGAAAAATATGGGTACGTATATTTCCCGATAAGCCCGTTACAGTAAGACCCGCAGAAACCCGTATGGGTTCGGGTAAAGGATCCCCAGAATATTGGGTATCCGTCGTTAAACCGGGCCGAATACTTTATGAGATCGGGGGAATATCAGAAACTGTAGCTAGAGCCGCGATTTCAATAGCTGCGTCAAAAATGCCTATACAAACTCAATTCGTTATTGCAGGATAAGGCTGTTGAAACAAAAAAAATAGTGAAGAAAAACGAGAATTACTTTCTTTTTTTTTTCAAATTTCTATTTCTGGACAAAAAATATTTCTTTCTTTTTTCCTGCGCCCTTTGCATCAAAATAACAGATAAAACAAATTATATGATTCAAACTCAAACCTATTTGAATGTAGCGGACAACAGCGGAGCTCGAGAATTGATGTGTATTCGAATCTTAGGAGCTAGTAATCGGCGATATGCTAATATTGGTGATATTATTGTTGCTGTAATCAAAGAAGCGGTGCCAAATATGCCTCTAGAAAGATCCGAAGTAATTCGGGCTGTGATTGTACGTACATGTAAAGAACTTAAACGTGACAACGGTATGATAATACGATATGATGACAACGCAGCAGTTGTCATTGATCAAGAAGGAAATCCAAAAGGAACCCGAGTTTTTGGAGCGATCGCTCGGGAATTGAGACAATTGAATTTTACTAAGATAGTTTCATTAGCTCCTGAGGTATTATAAATACTAGTCGATGAGATCATGATATATAATCAAGTAGGATATCTAAAATGGATCAATTATGGAAATGATGTCTCATGCATATCCCCTTCTCACGCGTACCCCTTCACTTTTCCCCTTATTTATTCTTTCTTTATTCATTCTTTAAAAATTCTTTAAAAAATAATCAAAAGGGAATAAAAAAAAAAGAAAACATGTTGATTATATTTTAAATAAGAGGCAATAAGAATTCTAATTTGTCATGGGTAGGGACACTATTGCTGATATAATAACTTCGATAAGAAATGCTCATATGGATAAAAAAGGAACGGTTCGAATAGCATCTACAAATATGACCGAAAACATAGTTAGAATACTTTTACGAGAGGGCTTTATTGAAAACGTTAGGAAACATCGAGAAAATCGGAAAAATTTCTTGGTTTCAACCCTACGACATAGAAGGAATAGGAAAGGAACATCTAGAACTATTTTAAATTTAAAGCGTATCAGCCGGCCGGGTTTACGAATCTATTCCAACTATCAAAAAATACCTAGAATTTTAGGCGGAATGGGAATTGTCATTCTTTCTACGTCTCGAGGGGTAATGACAGATCGTGAAGCTCGACTAGAAGGTATTGGAGGAGAAATTTTGTGTTATATATGGTAATCCCTCTGCTCAGGTGTCTGAATTGGATCCGCAACTTCCGATTTCTGAAAAGGGGAAGGAGGGCTAGTTGTCTAATATTACCCCTCCTCCATTAGTTGATACTTCAAGGAGGTTGCCTGGAATGAAAGAACAAAAATTGATTCATGAAGGTTTAATTACTGAATCACTTCCCAATGGTATGTTCCGGGTTCGTTTAGATAATGAGGATTTAATCCTAGGTTATGTTTCAGGGAGAATCCGGCGCAGTTTTATACGGATACTGCCAGGGGATAGAGTCAAAATCGAAGTAAGTCGTTATGATTCAACCAGAGGACGTATAATTTATAGACTTCGCAACAAAGATTCGAACGATTAGGCACTCTTTTAAACATTTCTTTCGTGGGCGTGGGGATCCGATTCGAGTTCCAAATTTCAAGAGACTTATTTTCTTCCAAAGAATAGATTCGGAATTAAGGTAAGGAAAAAAAAATATGAAAATAAGAGCCTCCGTTCGTAAAATTTGTGAAAAATGTCGTTTGATTCGTAGACGTGGACGAATTTTAGTAATTTGTTCCAACCCGAGACATAAACAGAGACAAGGATAATCTTTCTAAAAGGGACTCTTCAAGGAATCCGATGTACAAATACAAATAAAGTATTCGCTTTAATATGAAATGGATATATCCGTATATTTCTGACTCATACTTAATAAGATAAGATGAAAATATATATATATGACAAAACCTATACCAAGGATTGGTTCACGTAGAAGTGGGCGTATTGGTTCACGTAAGGCTGGACGTAGAATACCAAAAGGGGTTATTCATGTTCAAGCGAGTTTTAACAATACCATTGTGACTGTTACAGATGTACGAGGTCGAGTCGTTTCTTGGTCCTCCGCCGGTACTTGTGGATTCAAGGGTACCAGAAGAGGGACACCTTTTGCAGCCCAAACCGCTGCGGGAAATGCTATTCGTACAGTAGTAGATCAGGGTATGCAACGAGCAGAAGTCATGATAAAAGGTCCTGGTCTCGGAAGAGATGCAGCATTGCGGGCCATTCGGAGAAGTGGTCTACTTTTAAGTTTCGTACGTGATGTAACCCCAATGCCACATAATGGATGTAGGCCCCCTAAAAAAAGGCGTGTGTAGAAATCAGAATTAAACAGATTTCAAGAGAAATAAATAATGATTCAAAAATCAGATCAATAATATTAGCATGGTTCGAGAGGAAATAGCAGTAGCCACCGGCGCACCGCGGTGGAAGTGCGTTGAATCAAGAATAGACAGTAAGCGCCTTTATTATAGCCGTTTCATTCTGTCCCCGCTTATGAAAGGTCAAGCAGATATGATAGGTATCGCGATGCGAAGAGCTTTACTTGGAGAAATAGAAGGAACATGTATTACACGTGTAAAATCTGAGAAGGTGCCTCATGAATTTTCAACGATAGTCGGTATTGAAGAATCAGTACATGAAATTGTAATGAATTTAAAAGAAATTGTATTGAGAAGTAATCTGTATGGAACTCTCGACGCATCTATTTGCGTCAGGGGTCCTAGATATGTAACTGCTCAAGATATCATTTTACCACCTTCTGTCGAAATAGTTGATGCTACGCAGCATATAGCTAACCTGACGGAACGGGTTGATTTGTGTATTAAATTACAAATCGAGAGAGATCGCGGATATAGTATGAAAACCCCCAATAACGACGAAGATGGAAGTTATTCGATAGATGCAGTATTCATGCCTGTTCGAAATGCAAATCATAGTGTTCATTCTTACGGAAATGGGAATGAAAAACAAGAGATACTCTTTCTAGAAATATGGACAAATGGAAGTTTAACTCCTAAGGAAGCACTTTATGAAGCTTCCCGCAATTTGATTGATTTATTTATTCCCTTTCTACATGCGGAAGAGCGGGAAATCCATTTAGAGGACAGTGCAAACGGGGTCCCTTTAGCTCTTTTTACCTTTCATGATGAATTCGCTATCGCTAATATAAGGAAAAACAAAAAAAAAATGGCGTTGAAATGTATTTTTATTGATCAATCAGAATTGCCTTCCAAGACCTATAACTGTCTTAAAAAGTCCAATATACATACATTATTGGACCTTTTGAATAACAGTCAAGAAGATCTTCTAAAAATTGAACATTTTTGCATGGAAGATGTGAAACGGATAT